AAAGGCAATGAAAAAAGCTATTGAATTAGCTGAACAAGCGGATGCAAAGGGAATTCAGGTACAAATTGCAGGACGTCTCAACGGAAACGAAATTGCCCGCGTTGAATGGATTAGGGAAGGTAGGGTTCCCCTACAGACCATTCGAGTTAAAATTGATCATTGTTCCTACCCAGTTCGAACTATCTATGGAGTATTAGGGATAAAAATTTGGATATTTTTGGATGAAGAGTAATGGCTCCTTTTCTTGCGATTCTATCCATGGATAAGTATCCATGGATAGGGCAAAAAACTAAATTTAGTTTAGGTCTTTTTCCGTTTAGTCAAAAATGATCAATTATATATGTTTGAATAACAATTCGATTTACCACTTTGGTATGATAGAATTGCCATGCTTAGTGTGTGACTCGTTGGAACTAAAAGAAAGAATTGGACCCTATCTAACCTAATATAAATAAATTAATAACCAGCTCATTGCTTCGTATTCTCGAGATCCAAGGAATCGGTCATTATATGAGATAATAATCATATAGTTGTAGCAACTGAAATCCNTTTTNCAATAAAGTAAAAATGAATCTTGATTGATTGTGTAAGTTGTGAAACAAAAATAGAGGGATGCGAATAAATGGAAGGATGAGAGAAAGGGAGAGGGGGAAGGGAAATGATATATTATTCCAATATGTATGGTCTATGAATCATCTTGGAAAGGGCAATGTGATAAGGCATCATATACTATAATTATAATCTAATTCAATTCATCCATAATTGAGATAGATTTCATAGGAAAAAAAAAGAGCATTGAGTCGATAGACACTGAGGAGATTGACTCAGGGACAAATTAAATTAGAAGCTCCGTTACGGAATTCAGACCTTGACATTAATGGAGGAGAAGCTATGGGAACGACGGAACCTGTGACTGCGGAGGATTCGATTGAAAACGAATCCTAATGATTCACTGGACGGGATGGCGGAACGCGCCGAGAGCGAACTGATTTCTTCGAAGAGGTTATAGAGCGACCCTACGAATAAAGCAGATAGATATAAAAGAGTAAATATTCGCCCGCGAAATTTAATAATCCTAATATTGTTTATTTATCGTTTCATTCGCGAGGAGCTGGATGAGAAGAAACTCTCATGTCCGGTTCTGTAGTAGAGATGGAATTGAGACACTACCATCAACTATAACCCCAAAAGAACCAGGTTTCGTAAACAACATAGAGGAAGAATGAAAGGAGTATCTTATCGGGGCAATCATATTTGTTTCGGTAGATATGCGCTTCAGGCACTTGAACCCGCTTGGATCACATCTAGACAAATAGAAGCAGGGCGCCGCGCAATGACACGATATGCCCGTCGTGGCGGAAAAATATGGGTACGTATATTCCCCGACAAACCCGTTACACTAAGACCCGCGGAAACACGTATGGGTTCGGGGAAGGGATCTCCTGAATATTGGGTATCCGTCGTTAAACCGGATCGAATACTTTATGAAATGGGCGGAGTATCAGAAACCGTAGCCAGAGCCGCTATTTCCATAGCGGCGCGCAAAATGCCTATACGAACTAAATTCGTTATTGCGGAATAGGAATATCGGACCAAAGGGATATTTATGAATGATGAAAAATATAATATATAATCGATGGTTTACTTATTTCTGGACAGAAAATTTTCTTTTTCCCTCTCGCCTCTTGCATTGAAAGAACTCAAATAAAAAAAGATGATTCAACCTCAGACCCATTTGAATGTAGCGGACAACAGCGGAGCTCGAAAATTGATGTGTATTCGAATCATAGGAGCTAGTAATTATCGATATGCTCATATCGGTGACGTTATTGTTGCTGTAATCAAAGAAGCAGTGCCAAATATGCCCCTGGAAAGGTCAGAAGTAATCAGAGCTGTAATTGTACGTACATGTAAAGAACTCAAGCGCGACAACGGTATGATAATACGGTATGATGACAATGCAGCAGTTGTCATTGATCAAGAAGGAAATCCAAAAGGCACTCGAGTTTTTGGTTCGATTGCTCGTGAATTGAGACAGTTAAATTTCACAAAGATAGTCTCATTAGCTCCCGAAGTATTATAAATTAAATAATGAATGCTAGTAGACGAGACAATGATGTAGTAGAGTCTTTGAAATGGATCAATTAGTAGATTATGTCTCAGGCATATACCTTTAATGAAAAAGAAAAAAAAGAGAAACATGTTGATTATATCAAAGCAAAAAAAAATGATAGTTCGTCATGGGTAGAGACACTATTGCCGATATAATAACTTATATAAGAAATGCTGACATGGATAAAAAAGGAACGGTTCGAATACCATCCACTAATATTACCGAAAACATTGTTAAAATACTTCTACGAGAGGGTTTTCTCGAAAATGTTAGGAAGCACCAGGAAAACAACAAAGATTTCTTGGTTTTAACCCTACGACATAGAAGAAATAGGAAAGGAGCATATAGAAATATTTTAAAGCGTATCAGCAGACCTGGTCTGCGAATCTATTCCAACTCTCAACGAATTCCTAGGATTTCAGGCGGGATAGGGGTTGTAATTCTTTCTACTTCTAGAGGTATAATGACAGATCGAGAAGCTCGACTAGAAAGAATTGGAGGAGAAATTTTGTTTTATATATGGTGAGGTGATCCATCTGGTATACGAATTTGATACGTAACTTCCTATTTATGAAAAAGAGAGTAGAGGTGGGTTGTCTAATATCACTCCTCCTCCATTAGTTGATACTTCAAGGAGGTTACCTGGAATGAAAGAACAAAAATTTATCCATGAAGGTTTAATTACTGAATCACTTCCCAATGGCATGTTCTGGGTTCGCTTAGATAACGAAGACCTGGTTCTAGGTTATGTTTCAGGGCGGATACGACGTAGTTTTATACGAATACTACCAGGAGATAGGGTCAAAATCGAAGTCAGCCGTTATGATTCAACAAGAGGACGTATAATTTATAGACTTCGCAATAAAGATTCAAACGATTAGGTATTTCAATTTTCATGGGGATAAATTTCGAGGCTCAAACACTAACTTAACGTTAATTAAAGTAAAGAGACTTATTTTCTTTCAAAAAGTAGATTAGGAATTAAGGAACAACAAATATGAAAATAAGAGCCTCCGTTCGCAAGATTTGTGAAAAATGTCGACTGATCCGTAGGCGAGGACGAATTATAGTAATTTGTTCCAATCCGAAACATAAACAGAGACAGGGATAATATTTATAAAAAGGAACTTAACTTTCTAAGAGACCTAATGTACAGTACAAATAAATAAAGGATTTGTTTTCACACGAAATGGATATATCCGTATATCTCTGACTCATATTTATGAGATGATAAATAAATAGAATATGACAAAACCTATACCAAGAATTGGTTCACGTAGAAATAGCCGTATTAGTTCACGTAAGACTGGGTGTCGAACACCAATAGGAGTTATTCATGTTCAAGCGAGTTTCAACAATACTATTGTTACTGTTACCGACCCACAAGGCCGGGTCGTTTCTTGGTCCTCCGCGGGTACCTGTGGATTCAAGGGCACAAGAAGGGGTACCCCATTTGCTGCTCAAACCACAGCAGGAAATGCTATTCGTACGGTAGTAGACCAAGGTATGCAACGAGCGGAAGTCATGATAAAGGGGCCCGGTCTCGGGAGAGATGCAGCATTACGAGCGATTCGTAGAAGTGGTATACTATTAAATTTCGTACGTGACGTAACCCCTATGCCACATAATGGATGTAGACCGCCAAAGAAAAGGCGCGTTTAGTTTAGAAATAAAAACGGAAAAGATTCCAATCCAAGAGAAATAAATAATTAAATGATCTGATCAAATAATATTATATTAGTATGGTTCGAGAGGAAGTACCAGTATCCACTCGGACACTACAGTGGAAGTGTGTTGAATCAAGAGCAGACAGCAAACGCCTTTATTATGGTCGTTTCGTTTTATCCCCACTTATGAGGGGTCAAGCCGATACAATAGGTATCGCGATGCGAAGGGCTTTACTTGGAGAACTCGAAGGAACGTGTATTACGCGCGCAAAATCTGATAAGGTACCACATGAATATTCTACGATAGTAGGTATTGAAGAATCAGTCCATGAAATTTTAATGAATTTAAAAAAAATTGTATTTAGAAGCGATCTGTACGGAACTCTCGACGCATCCATCTGTGTAAGGGGCCCTAGACACGTAACTGCTCAAGATATCATCTCACCACCTTCTGTAGAAATAGTTGATGCTACACAGCATATAGCTATCCTAACAGAACCGGTTGATTTGTGCATTGAATTAAAAATCGAGAGGTGTCGTGGATATTGTACGAGAGCCCCAAATAACTATCAAAACGGAAGCTATCCTATAGATGCTGTATCCATGCCTGTTCGAAATGCGAATCATAGTATTCATTCTTATGGGAATGGGAATGAAAAACAAGAGATACTTTTTCTCGAAATATGGACGAATGGAAGTTTAACTCCTAAGGAAGCACTTTATGAAGCTTCTCGTAATTTGATCGATTTATTTATTCCTTTTCTACATGCGGAGGAACAGTCCATAAATATAAATATGGAGGACAATCTAAAAAGGGCTACTGTGCCCTTTTTTACCTTTCATGATGGATTGGATAATATGAAAAGAGAAATCATATTGAAACGTATTTTTATTGATCAATTAGAATTGCCTCCTAGGACTTATAACTGTCTCAAAAGGTCTAATATACATACATTATTGGACCTTTTGAGTAAGAGTCAAGAAGATCTTATGGGAATTGAGCATTTTCGCGTAGAAGACGTAAAACAAATATTCGACATTCTACAGAAGGGTTTCACAATTGACTTGCTAAAAAATGAAAAAGTTTTAATCCCGTTGAAATTATTTTATTTTTTTCATTTCGAATGAAAAAATGAAAAAAAATAAATGATAAATTAAAGACTAGTTATATTATCTTATAAATTTAACTAGAAAATAATGAAATAAAATTTCTATTATTT